ATGCTTATAATTCCTTATCCCCCATCTATTTGGTTTCGTTAGTTATTCACTAGAGCAATTATGATCTGGAAGTCGATCCAGGGCAAGTGTTCGGATCTATTATGACATATCTACGAGGCGCTCAGCGGACCTTTCTGGGCTTTGAATTGATACAAAAACTATCTTTTTGTACAACTTTGTGTATTCCTCTATTCCTTAGTATCTTTTTTTTATTCCTTATTCATAAATTCATTTTTTTTTTCATTTTCATCTTTAATATTAATACGAGTAACAGAGAGTAACATAAAAGAAAAATAAAAAGATAGAAAATCTAGAAAATTGATATTTTCTACTCTTTGTTTGTATCTTTCTACTCTTTGTATCTATGTATCGTTTATTCCTATGAAATACTAAACGAAAAGGAACGATTTTAGAAGAAGAGAAGGGGATATAATGAAATTCATGAAAATCTTTGATTGTGTCTTCCCTTTGAAATGATTTGTTTTATTTGACTGATGGGGATAACAAATAATTAATTCTAAGAAATTAAATTAAGAAATAGAAAAAAAATAACAAATACTAAAAACAAATACTAAATAATCAAGCAAATAAAAATAATAAATAAAATAGATATAGATAGAGTGTTCTTATCTTATTTGAATATCTTATTCAAAACGCCTTGTGATCTTCAACCAATTCTGTGCTTCAATATAATTTCCAGGAGTAAGTGCTATAGCTTGTTTCCAATACTCCGCGGCTTGATCGAACCAAGCCTCCGCAATTTCCGAATCTCCCTGCCGAATGGCCTGTTCTCCTCGGCCGGAATAGGCGGGTAAATTCCTTCCCTTAGAACCGTACTTGAGAGTTTCCTACCTCATACGGCTCGGCAGTCAATTCTTTTGATGGTCCTACTTTAATTCTCGAGTTAATCAAAAGAGGTTAATTCCATGAGTTTCAAACTTGAATTTTTAATTTTTATTTGATTAATAATTAGTTTTATCTTTTCTCCCACCTTCAGAAAAATCAAATAAACAGAAGAATAAAGCGTAGGTGTTCTACTATCGTTATAATTTTCTGAAAGGTAACTATCTCGGTTTCATATTTTCATATAGAAATTTATATAGAATCTTTGAAAAAGACCTTTCTTCGTAAGAAAGAAAAGACTTACTATCTTTGGGATCTGATGCTACACCGCTGCTTAATCCTTTTCGGGGTCGACTCCATTACATAAGTGGATTCCTAAATCTCAAATTATGACATTAAGTAAGCAGTTCTTATTGTATCGGCAAAAATCTCGCTAATTGGTCTTTACGGTGCTTCCCCTATCAATTAGACAATTAGATCTTTTATCCATAGAATAAAATATCTAGGCATATTTCTTTTATTTTTTTCATATTTTGATTTTCTGAAGTTCTTTCTTTGCTACAGCTGATACAAATCGTTGTTTTGGACGATGCATATGTAGAAAGCCTATTTTTTTACTAGTAGATTTTTCTTTTTTTTCTTTCTATAGTGGAGATAGTCGCACGTAATGACAGATCACAGCCATATTATTAAAAGCTTGTGGTAAGAAAGGATTTCGTTCTAGTGCCCTAAAATAGTATTCCAAAGCTTTTGTGTGTTCTCCATTACTTGTGTGAATAAGGCCTATATTATAGAGTATATAACTTCGATCATAAGGATCAATTTCTAGTCGCATGGCTTCATAATAATTCTGTAAAGCTTCCGCATAATTTCCTTCGGATTGAGCAGACATCCGTTACGGTCGTCTTTGATTCAAAGAATCTCCGTTCCAGAACCGTACGTGAGATTTTCATCTCATACGGCTCCTCCCTTATGTGCATAATAAGACTAATACATAGAATCAAAAAATCGTGATCTCATTATGAACTGAGCGGGGCTAGTGTTTTTACAAGAAATCTCTAGCCAACCTTCTTGCCAAAGATCTTTTCTTAACATCAAGCATGTTGGTACTAGATATTAAGTTAACCCCAACAATTTCTTTGTCCTCAACGCCCTTCAATCTCTAAGAATTAGTCACTTCAACAGCCTTCGATGATTATATGGGTATCCCAAATACGAACGAGATGGAGATTTATTGTCCCAACCATTCTTCTGTGCCCCGATTCCTATAAGGAAAGAAAATAAGGAAAAGGGATACTTTATAACAAGGTTTTCGTGTTGTTAATTTCTACGCGTAGTGCCTCCTTCCTCTATGCCGCCCATGGGTACTAGCGGAGTAGGGTTAACTTGCCAATACATAACCATAACCCATAGCCATAGGTGTAACCTTTCGCTCAATGCTAGAATTGATAATTGAAGCATCCGAGGCTGCATTAATTGGGGGTACACAACAGAAGGAATTGCTTTTTTTTTAGAAACTTCACCTTCAACAAGCGTAGAGGTTTTTCAAATCTTTCTATCCTGATTAATGTGTCTTTCTCCTAAGACTTGAATAAAAAAAATCAAATCACACCATCTCTGTAATAGGTAAATGCCCTTTTTTCTTCTGAAGTTGTCGGAATTATTCGTAATAAAATATTGGCTATAATTGAAAAAGTCTGGTCAATAAAATTTCCAGTTGTCCGAGATCTAGGCATAAGTAGCAAGCCTTTAATTAGAATTTCTTTTAATTATCTCTCGTGAGAAAACAATCCCACAAAAAAAGTAATTGTACCATACGAAATAACGTAAAAACCGACTTAACCCATAAAAAAAAAAGATAAATCGATTGTTCAAGTCGTTCCAACCCCTTGATTTAAGCCCAGAAAAAGATGGGAACCCTAATAAATTTTTTTATTTTTATAGTTTGAATTGATTCTACGTATCATCCCTATCCAGCATCTAAATCTAATATGAATCGCGAGCCATTCACTCGATTTCTGGGCCATACTTATTATGTAGGAGAGATGGCCGAGTGGTTGAAGGCGTAGCATTGGAACTGCTATGTAGGCTTTTGTTTACCGAGGGTTCGAATCCCTCTCTTTCCGTACGTACCTTTTATCAATCAATGTTACTGACCACAATATATCACATGGATACTTTTATTTCACTAGTTCAACCTTTCTTTGATATGATATGGATTTTTTATTCCTAATTTCTGCGGTCCAGAAAATACTAGTAAAGCATAGACATGGAATGAACCCTATCATTCTAGGATATAGCAATAGGGAGAAAAATCCCCAGATCGTTGGGCCTCTTTACGTGGGCAACAGGACAGGGGGCAAGGTTGTCCGAACTCTTGTTCTTTATAATTAGGTTTAAGTCTGACGAGAATAATATTCTACGACTAGCAATTCATTTATTTTCAAGTCAACCCATTTATTATCTATTATTTGATTGATCATTCCTTTATATTGGAATGGGTTAAGAGTCAAATGTTTTGGCAATTCCTCCTGGGGGAATGAATCAAGATAATTTTGAATCATAGCTCTAGATTTTTTTTCATCCTTCGCTGTAATAATATCTCGGGGTTTGCAGCGATAACTTGGTATATCTACTATACGACCATTAACTAAAATATGTCTATGGTTCACTAATTGGCGGGCTCGGGGAATAGTTGACGCCATACCTAATCGAAAAAGGATGTTATCCAAACGCATTTCAAGTAATTGTAGTAAAACCTGGCCTGTTGATCCTTTGGCTTTGGCGGCGATACGGACGTATGTAAGCAATTGTCGTTCGGTAATACCATAATGAAAACGCAATTTTTGTTTTTCTTCTAAACGAATACGATATTGAGATTTTTTACCGGAGCGCGATTGGTTTCTAAGATCGCTCCCGGCTTTAGGCCTTTTACTAGTTAGTCCTGGTAAAGCCCCCAGACGGCGTATTTTTTTGAAACGAGGCCCGCGGTAACGTGACATAAAGACTCCTTATTTTATTGAAATTTCATAAACCTAAATTAAAACTGAACTAAAGGTTAAAAGATATGATAAATTGAGTTTAATATACTATTCAAAAATACTGAGATGGATTGTATCAATATCTGGGACCTGCTGAATATATAGACAAATCAAATCAAATAATGTATATATAATGTATATCTAAAAAAAAATAAAGAAAAAGGTCCTTTTCTTGTTTTCTTGTTCTTTATTTGTTCTGCAACAATTTAACTACTCTAACTGTTATTAATAATCGGAAATTCCTACCACGGCGGTCCTTGGAAAAAGGAGGGGCGAGAAGCCTTTTCAATATTCTTTGATTTCAAAAAAAGGACATTTTCAATCATTTAAAAACTCAAACAAGTAGAGAAAAGCCAGCTATCGGAGTCGAACCGATGACCATCGCATTACAAATGCGATGCTCTAACCTCTGAGCTAAGCGGGCTCACATAATAGAAATTCTACATCCATAGGAATTTAATAAACTACTGGAATATTAGCTATTAACTTTCCATTCTTAGTTATTCATAATTAATAATACAAAAAAAAAAAAAAAGAAAAGAATCGAACGTTCAAGTATTGAAAATTACACGAGAAAAATGAGAGGAAGAGGGGCGTATATACTAAATGTGATATATATCCATCTATATTGAATTGCGGATACAGAAATGATAGAATCATTTCTGATTAGACTAAATATGGGTCTCCGATAGAGCTGAAAAAGGGTAGACAAAAAAATAAGAATTAAAGAAATTGAAGAATAGAATTAAAGAATAAGGGGATATGGCGAAATTGGTAGACGCTACGGACTTAATTGGATTGAGCCTTGGTATGGAAACTTACTAAGTGGATAACTTTCAAATTCAGAGAAACCCTGGAATAAAAAAAGGGCAATCCTGAGCCAAATCCGATTTTTTGAAATGAAAAAAGACAGAATAAATAAAAAAGGATAGGTGCAGAGACTCAATGGAAGCTGTTCTAATAAATGGAGTTGACTGTCTTGCATTAGTTAAAGTAAGGGAACCGAACCTTTCGTTAAAATTGCGGATTCAAAGTAAAGTATAACCCTATAAATACATATACGTACTGAAAAACTATCTCAAATAATTAATGTAATTATGAAAAATAAAATAAAAA